TATATTAATGATATTTAATTATTTATATATATATATATTAAATTTATTATATAATAATTAATTACTTTGTAAGTTAATCATTAATTTAAATATTATATCTATATATTATTAAATTATTTATATGTATATTTACTTATTTTTTTTTAATTTTAGGACTATTAGGCTTATAGATAATTCTCCCTTGTTTATATTAGACCCTTAATTAATCTTTTATTTATATTTAATATTATATATTTATAAATATATTAATGATATTTAATTATTTATATATATATATTAAATTTATTATATAATAATTAATTACTTTGTAAGTTAATCATTAATTTAGATATTATATCTATATATTATTAAATTATTTATATGTATATTTACTTATTTTTTTTTAATTTTAGGACTATTAGGCTTATAGATAATTCTCCCTTGTTTATATTAGACCCTTAATTAATCTTTTATTTATATTTAATATTATATATTTATAAATATATTAATGATATTTAATTATTTATATCAATAAATTTTTATATATAATATAAATATTTATTTATTAATAATTTAAATTTAGGACCATTCATTTTTTTTGTTTATATAAAAA